CGGAAAAGAAATTGCACGTGTCGAATGGATCAGAGAAGGTAGGGTTCCCCTACAAACCATTCGAGCTAAAATTGATTATTGTTCCTATACAGTTCGAACTATCTACGGGGCATTAGGAATCAAAATTTGGATATTTACAGACGAGGAATAACGGTCCTTCCGTTGTCTTTCTGTTCCACTCATCCGATCCGGCAATTGAATAAAAATCACAAACTCGTTCATCTTTTTTCCAAAATAAAAAAAAAAATTCTAATTTTTCTAATTCTATAAGGTTGAATAACAATTCGATTGACTCCATATAATTGCTATGCTTAGTGTGTGACTCGTTGGTTTTTTATTTAGGGTTAGGATTAAAAAGCAAGGGACCACCCCCTAGTATGAACTAATAACTAGATAACTAATAACCAGCTCATTGCTTCGTATTATCTAGATCCAAGGAACCGGTCACTATATGATTGATGTATCGATCATATTGTTGTAGCAACTGAAATCTTACATAAAAGACAAGTCAATCAGATTCTAAGTGAAGCAAAAACAAAGGGATATGGATAGGTGGAGGGGTGAGAGAAAGAAAGAAAAAGAATAGCAATGATATATGATTCCAATATGTATGGTCTATGAACTATCTCAAAAAAGGCAGTGTAATAAAGCATTAATACGTATTTGATTCGTCCATAATTAATAATGAATTAGATGAATCCAATTCATAAGAAAAAATTATAAAGAGCATCAAGTCAATAAAGACTGAGTAGATTGATTTAGGAACAATTTTTATTAGGAGCTCCATTGCAGAGTTTGGGCCTAGCCATTAATCGAGAACGAGAAGCAATGGGAACGACGGAACCCGTGACTGCGTAAGATTCCTTGAAAACGAATCCTAATGATTCATTGGGTGGGATGGCGGAACGAGCCAAGAACCAATTCTATTCTGTTAGGTTATGGGATGCCCCTACGAATGAAAGGTGATGTTAAAAGGGCAAATATTCGCCCGCGAAAGCCTTATTGGATTGCTAAGTTTTGGGCGATTGAATAAAGGTAAAAATAAAGATTCATTAATTTAAGACAATTATTTTAAATTAAAATTAAATATAATTCTATTTTTTTTTTGATTCTATTATATATTCTTAGATTTACAAAATTTAATAGAAATTATAATATATAAAGATATATTATAATTATAAAGAAAATAAAAATAATAAAATAGAAATCTATTTATAATTTTATATACGAGCAAGATATAACAATTCCTACGTGACAGATTCGATCTCAAAAAATTCCATGATGTATTATTTTATTCATTAAATACAAATAAATATCTGTAATATTTTTTAATTGTTTCATTCGCGAGGAGCTGGATGAGAAGAAACTCTCATGTCCGGTTCTGCAGTAGAGATGGCATTGAGAAACAACCATCAACTATAACCCCAAAAGAACCAGATTTCGTAAACAACATAGAGGAAGAATGAAGGGAATATCTTATCGAGGCAATCGAATTTGTTTCGGCGGATACGCCCTTCAGGCACTTGAACCCGCTTGGATCACATCTAGACAAATAGAAGCGGGGCGACGAGCCATGACAAGATATGCGCGTCGTGGTGGAAAAATATGGGTACGTATATTTCCAGACAAACCTGTTACAGTAAGGCCTACCGAAACACGTATGGGTTCGGGGAAAGGATCTCCCGAATATTGGGTATCCGTCGTTAAACCGGGTCGAATACTTTATGAAATGGGTGGAGTATCAGAAATTGTAGCCAGAGAAGCTATTTCTATAGCTGCGTCCAAAATGCCTATACGAACTCAATTCGTTATTGTGGAATAGGGGTATGAAACGAAAGGGAAGGGGCCTTGTGATGAAAAAAACCGCAATTTCTTTATTTCTATTTCTGGACAAACAATATTTCTTCTTTTTTTCTTCGCGCTTTGAAAGAAAAAAAAGAATAATAATATGATTCAACCTCAGACCTATTTAAATGTAGCGGACAACAGCGGGGCTAGAGAATTAATGTGTATTCGAATCATAGGAGCTAGTAATCGCCGATATGCTCATATTGGCGACGTTATTGTTGCTGTAATCAAAGAAGCAGTGCCCAATATGCCTCTACAAAGATCAGAAGTAATCAGAGCTGTAATTGTACGTACATGTAAAGAACTCAAACGTAACAATGGTATGATAATACAATATGATGACAATGCAGCAGTTGTCATTGATCAAGAAGGAAATCCAAAAGGAACTCGAGTTTTTGGTGCGATCGCTCGGGAATTGAGACAGTTGAATTTTACTAAAATAGTCTCATTAGCTCCTGAGGTATTATAAATACTAATAGACGAGAACATAATCATAATATAGATAAGTAGGTCATCTAAAATAAAATTTATAGGCTATCTGAAATAGTAGGGTATCTAAATAAGATTCATTTAATCAGTAGAATGCATTAGTAGATTGTTTCTCACGCATATACCTTAAATAATAAAAAAAAGAATAAAAAAGCAGAGCATGTTGATTATATAAAAACTCGGGGGCACCAATAATTATAGTTCATCATGGGTAGGGACACTATTGCTGAAATAATAACTTCTATACGAAATGCTGACATGGATAAAAAAGGAACGGTTCGAATAGCATCTACAAATATCACCGAAAACATTGTTAAAATACTTCTGCGAGAAGGCTTTATCGAAAATGTGAGAAAACATCGAGTAAGCAATAAATTTTTCTTGGTTTCAACTCTGCGACATAGAAGGAATAGAAAAGGGCCATATAGAACTGTTTTAAAACGTATCAGCCGACCCGGCCTACGAATCTATTCCAACCATCAACGAATTCCTAGGATTTTAGGAGGAATGGGTGTTGTAATTCTTTCTACTTCTCGAGGTATAATGACAGACCGAGAGGCTCGACTAGAAGGAATCGGAGGAGAAATTTTGTGTTATATATGGTGATCTTTCTGGTATCCGAATTGCATCCGTAACTTCCTCTTTGTTTTGTGAAAAAAAAAGAGAAAAGGCGGGTTGTCTAATATCACTCCTCCTCCATTAGTTGATAATTCAAGGGGGTTACCTGGAATGAAAGAACAAAAATGGATTCATGAAGGTTTAATTACTGAATCACTTCCCAATGGTATGTTTCGGGTTCGTTTAGATAATGAAGATCTGATTCTAGGTTATGTTTCAGGAAGGATCCGACGTAGTTTTATACGGATACTGCCAGGCGATAGAGTAAAAATTGAAGTAAGTCGTTATGATTCAACCAGGGGACGCATAATTTATAGACTCCGCAACAAAGATTCGACCGACTAAGCGGCTTTTTCAACATCCCTCTCGTGCGGATGCAATTGGAGGTTCAAAATTTCAAGAGACTTATTTTCTTCCAAGGAGTAGATTCGAAATTAAGGTAAGGAATTACAAATATGAAAATAAGGGCCTCCGTTCGTAAAATTTGTGAAAAATGTCGACTGATCCGCAGGCGGGGACGAATTATAGTAATTTGTTCCAACCCAAGGCATAAACAGAGACAGGGATAATCTTTCTTAAAAGGGACTCTCAAAAGGACCCAATACACAAATAAAGGATCTGTTTTGACATGAAATGGATATTTCCGTATATCTCTGACTCATATTTATGAGATGATAAAATATGACAAAAACCATACCAAGAATTGGCTCGCGCAGGAATGGACGTATTGGCTCACGTAAGAATGGACGTCGAATACCAAAAGGAGTTATTCATGTTCAAGCAAGTTTTAACAATACCATTGTAACGGTTACAGATATACGGGGTCGGGTAGTTTCTTGGTCCTCAGCCGGTACTTGTGGCTTCAGGGGCACAAGAAGAGGGACGCCATTTGCTGCTCAAACCGCAGCCGCAAATGCTATTCGTACAGTAGTAGATCAGGGTATGCAACGAGCAGAAGTCATGATAAAAGGTCCTGGTCTTGGAAGAGATGCAGCATTACGAGCCATTCGTAGAAGTGGTATACTATTAAGTTTTGTCAGAGACGTAACCCCTATGCCACATAATGGATGCAGGCCTCCTAAAAAAAGACGTGTATAGAAATAAAATAAGAATTGAACGGATTTCAAGAGAAATAAATGATTCAATAATCTGATCAAATAATAAATATTATTATGCTTCGAGAGAAAGTAGCAGCATCTACTCGGACACTACAGTGGAAGTGTGTTGAATCAAGAGCAGACAGTAAGCGTCTTTATTATGGACGTTTTCTTTTGTCTCCACTTATGAAAGGTCAAGCCGATACAATAGGCATCGCGATGCGAAGGGCTTTGCTTGGAGAAATAGAAGGAACATGTATCACACGCGCAAAATCTGAAAAGATACCACATGAATATTCTACCATAGTAGGTATTGAAGAATCAGTACATGAAATTTTAATGAATTTGAAAGAAATTGTATTGAGAAGTAATCTATATGAAACTCGCGACGCATATATTTGTGTCAAGGGTCCTGGATATGTAACTGCTCAAGACATCATCTTACCGCCTTCTGTGGAAATAGTTGATACTACACAGCATATAGCTAGCCTGGTGGAACCAATTGATTTGTATATTGGATTACAAATCGAGAGGAATCGCGGATATCGTATGAAAACACCAAAAAACGCTCAAGAAGGAAGTTATCCTATCGATGCTGTATTCATGCCTGTTCGAAATGCAAATCATAGTATTCATTCTTATGGGAATGGGAATGAAAAACAAGAGATACTTTTTCTTGAAATATGGACGAATGGAAGTTTAACTCCTAAAGAAGCACTTTACGAGGCCTCCCGTAATTTGATTGATTTATTTATTCCTTTTCTACATGCAGAAGAACAAGACACAAATTTAGAGGACAATCAAAAAAGGGTTACTTTACCCTTTTTTACTTTTCATGATGGGTTGGATAAACTAAGAAAAAACAAAAAAGAAATCGAATTGAAATGTATTTTTATTGACCAATTAAAATTGCCTTCCAGGACCTATAATTGTCTCAAAAGGTCCAAA